ATGATCCGAAACCCTTTCCATTTAGTAGAATATAGACCATGACCATTAACAGGATCATTAGGAGCTATATTTCTCACCGTAGGATTAACTTCTTGATTTCATAATCACGGTATAATTACAATACTTATTGGCCTATTCCTAGTAAGAATAACCATATTTCAATGATGACGAGATATTATTCGAGAAAGAACATTTCAAGGATATCACACTATAAAAGTATCTTTAGGTATACGAATAGGTATAGTTTTATTCATTACATCAGAAGTTTGTTTTTTCTTTGCTTTTTTTTGAGCCTATTTTCACAGAAGATTAGCTCCTAACACAGAAATTGGTGCCTGCTGACCTCCAATTTACGTTAACCCAGTAAACCCATTCCAAATCCCTTTATTAAACACAGCTATTTTACTAGCATCCGGGGTAACAGTAACTTGAGCACATCATTCATTAATACATGGAAACCATGCAGAAGCAACCCAATCAATGGCCTTAACCATTATTTTAGGAATATATTTTACATTCCTGCAAGCAGAAGAATATTTGGAAGCACCATTTTCTATTTCTGATAGCATTTATGGATCAACTTTTTTCGTAGCCACTGGATTTCACGGATTACACGTCATAATTGGGTCCCTATTCCTCCTGATCTGCTTAATACGAATCGTAACCCACCACTTTTCTACAAATCACCATTTTGGTTTTGAAGCAGCCGCATGATACTGACACTTTGTAGATGTAGTATGATTAATCTTATACACCTGTATTTACTGATGAGGATCTTAATACACATTATTTAAATATTAATTAACACCGAACCACAAGATTATAGTATATAAAGATAGTATTATTACTTCGTGTTTATGTTAACTATTTTAATTTATCTATTTATTCTACTCATTATTAATATTGTTCTATTAATACTAGGACTAATTATTAATAAACGTTCATATTCAGACCGTGAAAAAAATTCACCTTTTGAATGCGGCTTTGACCCCTCAATTCATACCCGAGCCCCTTTCTCTATACGATTTTTTCTACTGGCAGTAATTTTTTTAATTTTTGATGTAGAAATTATTTTATTACTACCCCTCACTAGAAACGTACTAAACTCCAATACCCACTGACCATTAACAAGAAGCGTTATATTTCTAATTATCCTCCTACTAGGTCTATTTCATGAATGAAATCAAGGATCTCTTGATTGAATAAAATAATATATAAAAATTTTAATAAAATAAATCATTAACCACTAAATCAAAGTTTTTAAGTGAATCGAACACTTTTAAAAAGCTTTCAAAACTTTTATTTACCCAGTAAAAACCTTAATAATCTAAAATATATAATCATAATAAGTCTAAGAATGGACGAATTAAAAATACCCCAAACCATATAACCCTTAAAACTTGACCAATAAATTCATAAGGGTATTCTACTGGACATCCCCCAATTCAAGTTAATAAAAAGAAACAACCAATTATTAATCAAAAATTTAACTGCATAAATACATTATATCTACATACTCGACAACCTTTAACATGTAAGAAAGGTAAAAAAAACAAAACACAAATAGATATAACTAAACTAATTACCCCTCCTAACTTACTAGGAATAGAACGTAAAATAGCATAAGCAAATAAAAAATACCACTCTGGTTTAATATGTAACGGCGTTACCAAAGAATTAGCAGGAATAAAATTCTCAGAATCCCCTAACGCATTTGGAAATAATAAACTAATTTCAATTAACAATAATAACATAACAAAAAACCCTAATAAATCTTTATATCTATAATACTGATGAAACGGAATTTTATCTAAATTACTATTAATTCCTAAAGGGTTATTACTACCAGTCTGATGTAGAAACAAAAAATGTATTATAACCAATGCCATTAAAACAAAAGGTAACAAAAAATGAAAACAAAAAAAACGACTTAAGGTAGCATTATCTACAGAAAACCCCCCTCAAATTCAATAAACCACCATTTCACCTACATAAGGAATTGCTGATAGTAAATTAGTAATTACCGTAGCCCCTCAAAAAGATATTTGACCCCAAGGTAACACATAACCTACAAAAGCTGTCCCCATAACCAAAAATAACAATACCACTCCAATATTTCAAGTCTCTATTAATACATACGAACCATAATAAATACCACGAGCAACATGAAAATATAAACAAATAAAAAAAAAAGAAGCTCCATTAGCATGAATATAACGTAATACCCAACCATAATTAACATCACGTATAATGGGGATTACAGAATCAAAAGCTATTTCAACACAAGATGTATAATGTATAGCCAAAAATAATCCTCTAAGGACCTGTACAACTAAACATAAACCCAATAAAGAACCAAAATTTCATCAAACAGATAAATTAACAGGAGCTGGTAAGTCAATAAGAGCCCCATTAACAATTTTCAAAACAGGATGACTTTTACGTAATGAACTTAGCATATATTATTTAAATTTAAAAACCCGTAAAGGGCCCTCACAATAATAACAAATCTTTACCACCCTAATTAATACAAACAATAAAATAGTTGCCAACAGCACATAACAAAAAAAATTATCATATAATATAATAACCCTTCTTCCTCCTATACTTATGCTATTATAATCAAAAAAAGACAAACTCTTGACCTCCACTCTAATCAATTCTTTTATAACAAAAAAATTTATCATTATAAAACCTAAAAAAATTAAAAAGAAATAAACAAAAACCTTGTTAGATAAAAAAATCAAATTAGGAATTAATCTAATTACATATATAAATATGACTAATATACCACCAACATACACTAAAAACAATAAATACCCATACCAAGAAAAAACAATCATCCTAGTTAATCCTCTAACACATGACACCATTAACATCAATATTAAACCTAATCTTAAAGGCTGAATGACTATTATACATAGACTACTTAAAGAAAATCCGACAGAAATTATAAACAGCAAACTCATATCAAAAAGTAAGTAATACTCAATCTTTAACTTCCAAGGTTAATATTTTAATTAAACTACTTTTTGTTATATATTTAATAAATAAACTCTTACCACCAAAAACAATAAAATACCCAAAACACTAGGCAAATAACTTTTTCAAATTAAATACATCAGCAAATCATAACGATAGCGAGGATAACTAGCACGAACCCAAATAAACAACCAACCTACTAACCCCACTATAAAACATAAACCCATTCCAAATCCCCCAACAAAGATCACACCACCAAAAAACAAGCTAATAACCAACACTCTCATGAATAAAATATTTCCGTACTCCGCTATAAATAACAAAGCAAAACCTACTCCTCCATACTCAGTATTAAACCCAGATACTAATTCAGACTCACCTTCCGCAAAATCAAAAGGAGCCCGATGAGTTTCAGCAACACAAGAAACAAATCACATTAATATTATAAAAAAATTAACAAAAACTACTCAAACAAAATACTGATACTTTATAATTATTCTCAACCTTATTCTTCCTACTAATAATAAACAACTTATTAAAATTAAAGATATTCTAACCTCATAAGAAATTCTCTGAGCAACGGCACGAACAGAACCTAATAATGCATACTTAGAATTCGAAAATCAACCAGCCCCCATTACACTATACACACCTAATCTAGAAACACATAAAAACAATAACATCCTTAAACCTCCTATCCCACAAACAAAGTAATTATTATATAAAATTCACAAGACTAGCGCTAAGAACAACCTTATAGCCGGACATACTAAAAACGGAAATACATTCACAAGTGTAGGCTTAACCAACTCCTTAGTAAATAATTTAACCGCATCTGCTAAGGGTTGAGGAAGCCCCATAAGACCAACCTTATTAGGTCCTTTACGCAATTGAAAATAACCTAATCCCTTACGCTCTAATAAAGTAAAAAATGCAACGGCCAAAAGAGCACATACACATGAAACCACTCCAGACAATAACTCAACAAGCATCATTAATAAAATTGTTATCTACCATTTACCCTAAGTATAAAAACTTTCACATACTACAGCTTTACTAATATAATTACTATATTTACATAGAAAGGATTTGAACCTATTCCTTAAATATCAAAAACTTACGTGCACATACACCACCATGTATTATTTACACCACAGTCCATTTTTACATTATCTGGTGTGTATATAATACACATCATTAAATTTAAACAAGTTTATTAGACATACCTCGAAATATCCCATTTTTATATTCCCTAATTCTACTGCGCGCGTGTATATAATACACTCTAAACATTTATCTAGCAAAGTACCAGGAAGTCTAGATGATCTGCGTTACCCATTGTTTATAACCTTATTCCTACTCGTATACACATCCACTCCCACCCTCACTTTCACAATCAATACCTACTCATCTACACATCCACTCCCACCCTCACTTTCACAATCAATACTTACATATTATACATACTCTCGTCCTTTTTCCAGATTCTAATCCTCTTCCTTCGTTATTTTAATGGCCCTCTATATCCCCCTTTTTTTTTACAAAACTATAAAAAACACTGATAAAACACCCGGGATATTTACTAATAATCAAATTTTAACAAAATTTTAAAATTTACCTTTTTATAATTGAAAAACCCTAACACTTTAAAAACACTGCGCCGGATAGAACGGATTATATTGATGTTATAAATTATAAGGGCCACCTTCTGTGTTTATAACAACAAAAATATAATATTTATATCATATGGAATAATCATGCATCACACAAATTATTTATCCTATAATAAAAATTTTAGCTTTCTCCGATCCTTTCGTACTAAGAGAAGCAGTTATAATTCTTAAAAGATAGAAACCAACCTGGCTCACGCCGGTCTGAACTCAGATCATGTAAAGTTTTAAAAATCGAACAGATTTACCTCATAAAGCTTCTGCACCTTAAGGTCACTTTAATCCAACATCGAGGTCGCAATCTTACTTTTCAATAAGAACTCTCTAAGTAAATTACGCTGTTATCCCTATGGTAACTATATTATAAGCAATACATAATACAATTCTATTAATTAATCGGTTACTTAATTCAACAATATAATATCTAAGGAAGTTATAAAATAGCTATATTATTCCTTAATCACCCCAATTAAAATTTATATAGCACATTATACATAAATATATGTGATAATAAAATTATAAGCTCAGTAGGGTCTTCTCGTCCCCTTAAGAAATTCAAGCTTTTTCACTATGAAAATTAATTTCTAAAAAATAAAGCAGAGACAGATTAACCTTCGTCAAACCATTCATTCTAGCCTCAAATTATAAGGCAAATTATTATGCTACCTTAGTACAGTTAAAATACCGCAGCTGTTAAAACGTTTCACCGAGCAGGCCCAACTCTTTATTTATATTATACAAAGAGAGATGTTTTTGATAAACAGGCGAGATTAATATTTGCCGAATTCCTTAGCTTTACTTAATTAACATTTTACTCCATATATTAATCGTTTACACATTATAATTCTTAATAAACTGGAACGTTATTCAACCAATACTCATATCAACATTATAGTTAATTAAAATTATTTATAATTATTTATTAGCTACATAATTACTACCTGAAATATATTTTAAAATATAACAAAATTAAATCATTAAGAAAAACAAAACTTTTAACCCTACTTAAATTATACACTAAACTACACATAAAATTCTACAAACCTATATGAAGCTTATCCCCCATATAATAAACTAGTATTTAAACATAAAATTATTTAAAAATACTATAATACTTAAATATTCTTCACCAATAAACTAGCTATGCTAGGAAACGATAAACATTTCATTACCATTCAGTAATAAATATATAACTTTACCACGTTAACATAACATTACTAAATAAATCCTCCTAATTCGAGATAATTCTATAAAAAATTTATAATATCATCGACCCATTATACAAAAGGTACAAAATTTTATTTTTACTAAAAACAAAATATAATACATCCTTTACAGTACAACTAAACAAAATTTTATCTATACTACTAATACCCAAATAAAAAACAATTTCTTTTATCTATATAATACAACGAACAACTCTATATAAGTTTTTATCAAAACTGACTAATCTATAATCATTTTCTCAATGTAAGTGAGATACATTTATTTATGTTAAGCTTTGATATATACATTTATTAAACCAGGAACAGCTTCCACTACCCCTACTATGTTACGACTTATCTTATCTTCCAACAAGAGCGACGGGCGATATGTACGCATCACAAAACCCAATTCATAAAAACACACTATTTTATTTCTATTACTACCAAGTCCAGCTTCATAAATCAATTACATAATTTAATCAGATTAAATATAACAAATTGTAGCTCACTTTATAAACCTTTCCCATAAGCTGCATTTTGACTTGACATCATAATCTCATCATTATAAAGTTTTTTATAAAATTTTTACAAAATAAACTGACGACAGCAATACACAAACTGATTTCATATTATTTAATTCAAAGGAAAGTAAGTATAAATTGAGGAATATCAAATTAATAAGCAAGCTCCCCTGGAAGGATATATGACACCGCCAAGCCTTTTAAGTTTCAAGTATAAAATCAAATTAAACAAAATTTATATCAATAACTCTTACTACTTAAATAATAAAAATTTTTAAAATAAAGAATAATAGGGTCTCTAATCCTAGTCTACTTAAACCTTATTTTCAAAGACCTACAATTAGAATTTTACAATTAATTATACAGATTAAATTTTACCTACAATCCATATACTCATTAATTCTAACATCATAATAATTTATCACTTTATTTTACACTATATAAATATAAATTCAAAGTATTGGTATAACCGCAGCTGCTGGCACCAATTTAACCACTTTTAAATTACATTAACTATATCAAACTTTCATTCATTGTATAAAAATAAATACTGCGTAATTTAATTATTATATCTTAATATTATACTAATATAACATAGCTACTTACACAAAATATTAAACTTACAGTAAATAACAAATTTAAATAAAACGACATATAAAACAAATCTAGCATGTATAAACCTAATAACAACTTATATAATAACCAAAGCCAAATTAACACAAAATTCTTCTATATACTCTATTTACACTCTAAAACAAACTTACATTTAATTTTGTTTAAACAAGATTTAAACAAAACTATTTATAAAAGACCTTGAAAGCCTTCAGTTTATATTAACTTAAAATCTTTTACATCAACGCATAACATTTTTACATTATCTGGTGTGTATATAATACACATCATTAAATTTAAACAAGTTTATTAGACATACCTCGAAATATCCCATTTTTATATTCCCTAATTCTACTGCGCGCGTGTATATAATACACTCTAAACATTTATCTAGCAAAGTACCAGGAAGTCTAGATGATCTGCGTTACCCATTGTTTATAACCTTATTCCTACTCATCTACACATCCACTCCCACCCTCACTTTCACAATCAATACCTACTCGTCTACACATCCACTCCCACCCTCACTTTCACAATCAATACTTACATATTATACATACTCTCGTCCTTTTTCCAGATTCTAATCCTCTTCCTTCGTTATTTTAATGGCCCTCTATATCCCCCTTTTTTTTTACAAAACTATAAAAAACACTGATAAAACACCCGGGATATTTACTAATAATCAAATTTTAACAAAATTTTAAAATTTACCTTTTTATAATTGAAAAACCCTAACATATACTTAAGTATTAAGTGGCCGAACATCTAAGCACTAAACTTTTAATCTAAATAATGATTATTATTTTAATCCTTAATAATATTTTAAAGGTAATTTAGGAATAAAATAAAGCTGCTAACTTTATTTTGAGCAACTCGAAATTGTTCTACCTTTTATGAACAATAAATTTTTTCCATCTAATTTCTTATTTATTATAATCATATTTATAGGAACTCTATTTTCATTATCCTCATCCCACTGACTTACTATGTGAATAGGCTTGGAACTAAACCTTATAGGCTTTTTACCTCTTATAAACATTAAAGGTAAAATGTTAGAAGCCGAAGCCTCCATTAAATACTTCATTATTCAAAGAATAAGATCTAGAATTTTAATTATTTCATCCATTTTAATATATTCTCATAGACTATCATGATATTCTATATTTAGAAATAACACAATCAGTACATTCATTATATTATCCTTAGTTATAAAATTAGGGGGAGCACCCTTACACTTTTGACTTCCAAGCATCACAAAACAAATATCATGAAGAATTTTATTTTTAGTTTTAACATGACAGAAAGTAGCACCTTTATTTATATTGAGCCTTATTAATACCAATTACACCTCACTAATCATTATTTCAGTTATTTCTACCATAGTAGGAAGTATTATAGCCCTAAACCAAACCAACATTCAACTTATTATAACATATTCATCAATCTCTCACCTTGGCTGAATATTATCTATAATCTTAATCAACAGTATATTAACTCTAACCTACTTTATTATCTATATTATTATCTCACTACCATTAATAAATATATTAAGATCTAATTTAGGTAATCAATTATTTATATTAACACAAAAAAACAAATCAAATAGAATAATTACTATTTCTTTAATCTTATCCCTAGGAGGCTTACCCCCTCTACTAGGATTTATATCTAAATTAGCTGTTTTAATTTCATTAATTGAAACCAAAATAATAATAATAACTCTACTTCTATTAACTGGAACACTTATTAGATTATATTTCTACTTAAATATAGCCCTAATATTAATAATTAAATCCTACATAATAATCGACACCAACAAGTCTCATAAACCTTACAACCCTCTAATCATAGTAAATCTATTCAGAAGATTTATTATTTACCCACTAATTACCATAATTATACTATATGCGATGACTATTTTCCACAAATCATAAAGATATTGGAACATTATATTTTATTTTTGGAATTTGAGCAGGATTAGTTGGTACTTCCTTGAGATTAATAATTCGAACAGAGTTAGGAAAACCAGGGTCGCTACTAAATGATGATCAACTATATAACGTAGTAGTTACTGCTCACGGTTTTATTATAATTTTCTTCATAGTTATACCTATTATAATTGGGGGTTTCGGAAACTGATTAGTCCCATTAATATTAGGAGCTCCAGATATAGCCTTCCCCCGTATAAATAATATAAGATTCTGATTACTTCCACCTTCATTAACACTACTATTAGCCTCATCCGCAGTTGAAAGAGGAGCCGGAACAGGGTGAACAGTATACCCACCCTTATCCAGTAACCTTTCTCATGCAGGTCCTTCAGTTGACTTGGCTATTTTCTCTCTACACTTAGCTGGAATCTCATCCATCTTAGGTGCCATTAACTTTATCACAACTATTATAAATATACGTTGAGAAGGCTTATTAATAGAACGAATATCATTATTTGTATGATCTGTTTTCATTACAGCAATTCTATTGCTTCTTTCCCTCCCAGTATTAGCTGGAGCAATTACTATACTCTTAACTGACCGAAACTTTAACACTACCTTTTTTGATCCGAGAGGGGGAGGAGACCCAATCTTATACCAACACCTATTCTGATTCTTTGGTCACCCCGAAGTCTACATTTTAATTTTGCCAGCATTTGGTATAATTTCCCAAATTGTCTCTCATCACTCATTCAAAAAAGAAATTTTTGGTACTCTAGGAATAATTTATGCTATACTTTCAATTGGCCTTCTAGGATTTATTGTTTGGGCTCATCATATATTTACCGTAGGAATGGATGTCGACACCCGAGCTTACTTTACATCAGCAACAATAATTATTGCCATTCCTACCGGAATTAAAGTATTTAGATGATTAGCAACTATTTATGGATCCCCAATTAAGTACAATACAACAATAATATGAGCATTGGGATTTATTTTTCTTTTTACAGTAGGAGGACTTACAGGAATTGTGCTATCTAATTCATCATTAGACATCATGCTCCATGATACATATTATGTAGTAGCCCATTTCCACTATGTCTTATCAATAGGAGCTGTTTTTGCATTATTCGCCGGATTTAACCAATGATACCCACTATTTACGGGACTAACACTTAATCAACAATGAACAAAAACACACTTCATAACTATATTTTTAGGAGTAAACATCACATTCTTCCCTCAACACTTCTTAGGTTTAGCAGGAATACCTCGACGATATTCAGACTACCCAGACTGTTACACTAAATGAAATATAATTTCATCTATAGGATCAATACTATCATTAACAAGAGTGTTATTTTTTATTTTTATTGTTTGAGAAAGATTAATTTCCCAACGAACAGTAATTTGGTCTAACCACTTATCTCCGTCATTAGAATGAGATAACCGACTGCCAGTTGACTTCCACAGATTATCCGAAACTGGAGCAATCTACGTATAATTGTACAATCATTTAATAATTATTCATTAACAAAAATTAATGATCTAAATTATCAAACAAGTTTCAATGGTTAAACCATATCCTCAAGTTTGCAACTTAATATTTTATATAAACTATGAAACCATGAGAAAGTTATATAACTCATTCATAGATTTACAATCTACCGACTTAAATCGACCACCTCATATATTTATTCTCAACACCAAAATATAAATAGTGTACTAAAAGATTGAAAATCTAATGTGCTTTTTACACCATAAGAACCTAACTCTTAACTCCAATAACTATATGTTTATTTTCATTATTATAATAAAAATTTATATTTCATATCTACTTAGTTTTTTAAATTAATAATTATAAAATATTATTATATTAGTAAATATATATATATATATATATATATATATATATATATCAGTGAAAAGCCAAATAGAGGCATTTAACTGTTAATTAAAAAACTGTAATTATATTACTTCACTGGCCTTTACACTTATGACCTACTGAGGACAATTAGGATTTCAAGATGCTTGTTCACCCCTTATAGAACAAATTATCTTCTTTCATGATCACGCCATATTTGCTATTATTATAGTTCTTACCATAGTCATATATATATCTTCAATTTTAATAACTAATAAATTTTCATGTTTTAATATCAGCGAAAGCCAAAAAATTGAAACTATTTGAACAGTTGCCCCAGCCATAATCCTCCTTTTGTTAGCTCTCCCATCTCTACGATTACTATATTTATTAGATGAAACAAACAATCCCCTACTTACGATCAAAACCATAGGTCACCAATGATACTGAAGCTACGAATATTCAGATTTTCTAGATATTGAATTCGACGCCTATATAATCCCGACAAATGAATTAAACCTAGGCGATTATCGCCTACTAGAAACAGATCATCATCTAATTCTGCCCATAAAAACAAACACTCGAATTATTGTTTCCTCAGCAGATGTAATTCATTCATGAACGGTCCCTATACTAGGAGTAAAAGTTGACGCAATCCCTGGACGATTAAATCAATTAATACTATATCCTAACCGACCAGGACTTTATTATGGGCAATGCTCCGAAATCTGTGGAGCTAATCACTCCTTCATACCAATTACTTTAGAAGTTGTCAACATAACATATTTCATTAAATGATTATACGCTATAAGTGAAGAAAATTAATAATAGATAAGATAAATACTATCAGCTTATTATAACAAAGGAATATTTATTCATTTTTGGGGTATGAACCCAACAGCTTATTTTTTAGCTTACTTTGTTCTAATCTATTAATTACACTTTTCAACTATAATAATATAGCAAGAAATGATTTATCATATATGATTTCGGCTCATACCTTAGGTGAACTTTCACCCTTGCTTATAATATTTAAAGATATACTCAATCACCTTGACACCTTCAACGTCATGCTCTAAATTTAAGCTATTTAAACTAAATAATAAAAACTACTACTACAAAAACAATTATATAACAACTAAATATTAACATTAATCAATGCTCCAACAATAAAAATATAACCTTATTAACCCTAAACACACCCTGTCCCCCAAGAATCTCAAACCATCCTATATCCACCACCTTTAAACTTCTATTAGTTATAGATTTAAAACTACCTAATGCTGGAAAACATAAAAAGGTCGACAAAAACCATATAGTCCTATTAATATAATTTAAATAACCATATTTAAATTTAACATTATTATTATCCCAAAACCCAAAAGAAAATATCAAACTTATAATAATTAATAAAGGTACTATAATTTTCATCATAAAAAACAAAAAAAAACCTAAATTAAATAAAGGAAACAATTCCTGAAATAGGTACCCTCCAAATAAGGCTCCCATAACCAATATAGATATAGGAAAAATCATTTTCAAATCATTATCATTCATATTAGTATAAGAATCAGAACTTTGATTATCCCAAATAATAAAAAATGAAAAACGTATTGAATAAAGAACAGTCAAACAAACCCCAAAAGCACCTAGAATGAATATAATCAAATTTATGTTACCCACAATCAAAGACTCAATAATTAAATCCTTTGAATAAAACCCAGCCAAAAAAGGTATACCACATAGAGCTATATTAGAAATATTCAAAAAAGTACTAGTAACCGGTAAAAGATTTGATACATTTCTAATCTGTCGCATATCCTGTTTACCACTATAGCAATGAATGATATTACCACCACATATAAATAATAAAGCTTTAAACATAGCATGAGTATACAAATGAAATAACGCTAACATAGGTATACCTAACCCTAAAGACATTATCATAACACCTAATTGACTTAGAGTTGATAAAGCAATAATCTTCTTTATATCAAACTCATACAGAGCACACACCCCTGATATAACAGTAGTCATAATTGAAATATACACAATAAAATAATTAAATCAATCATAACAGTTTAAATAATTAAAAAATCGAATAAATAAAAATACACCAGCAGTAACTAAAGTTGAAGAATGAACCAACGCCGATACAGGAGTAGGAGCAGCTATTGCTGCAGGTAACCACCTACTAAAAGGAATTTGAGCACTTTTAGTCATACCAGCAATTATAATAAATAAATTTATATAAAAAAAACCATTAAACTCCCATAAACATAAGATATTTCAGTGACCTAAAACAATTATAACAGATACAGCACTTAAAATGAAACAATCCCCAACTCGATTTATTAACACAGTTAATATCCCAGCAGCTAAAGATTTCCTGTTCTGATAATAAATCACGAGACAAAAAGAAACTAAACCTAAACCATCTCATCCTAGCAATAAAGACACCAATCTAGGAATGAAAATCAAAAAATTTATAGACAATACAAACAACATAACCGTCAAAACAAAACGGAACAAATTTACATCCCCACTTATGTACCTTATAGTAAAAACTATTACACAACCAGAAATAAAACAAACCAATCCTCTAAATCTACAACTTATCCAATCCACAACTAAATCGAACTCAACACTTCTTCTTATACAATTCATAATCTCTCAGCTAAATAACAACCTAATGTTATTTAAACACAAATAAACTATTATAAAAAATATAAAAATAAACCAACTAAACATTATAAAACTAAAGCTCAATTCAATACCAACCAATCCAAACATAATAAAGAACATATCATCATATTGAATCACCAATCCACTACTTTACCAAGCTAATCTTTAATCACTAAAACAAAAAAATCTTGTTTAAATAACCAACATTTAAAATGAAAAATAATATAGGATAAAAATGAAGTAGCAACAACAAATATTCTCTAGAAACATTAACTACTCATCTATTAGTAAACCCTATTACACCACCATGTTGAGTCCTTACAAATATCACTAAATTATATAAACCCCCCACAAAAACCATCAATAAAATAATAACAATAAATCATCCCCTATATATATATATACAACAAAACAGTATTACCTCCCTAATTAATCCTACAAAAGGAGGAGCACCTATATTACCAATACAAAATAAAAATCACCATAAAGATATAATAGGTCTTACATTAATTATACCCCCACACAAGAACAACCTACGACTTTTAAACTTCTCATATATTAAATTAGCTAGACAAAACAATCCCGAAGAACAAAACCCATGAGAAATTATCATCAATATTGCCCCTTCTCATCCTCATATAAACTTAGTTAATACACCCCCTAACATTAATCCTATATGACCAACACTAGAATACGCAATCAAAGACTTAATATCACTTTGACCTACACAAATAATAGCAGTAATAACACCACCTCAAATACAAATAATAATAAAAATCTTACTAAACACCAAACTATTCAAAAAATAAACACTCAATAGACGTAACACCCCATAACCCCCAAGCTTTAACAGGACTCCAGCCAAAATCATTGAACCAGCAATAGGAGCCTCCACATGAGCTTTAGGTAATCATAAATGCACAGAAAATATAGGTAATTTAACCAAAAAAGCCCCCATAAGACCTAAAAACCATAAAGGACTAACATTATAAACTAAATCTAAACAATTTAAATAACTAACTAACACTATCCTAAAAGAATTATATATACCCCCTACCATGACTAACCTTATTAATAGGGGAAGTGAAGCAGAAATAGTATATAACATTATATACACACCAGCTTGCAAACGCTCTGGCTGATATCCCCAACCAATAATTAATATCAAAGTAGGGATTAATGAAATTTCAAAAAAAATATAAAAATACATAACATGAACACACAAAAAATAAATAATCACTACCATTGCCAATATAATAACCACCAATGAAAACAATAAACTCTTATTATTTATAAACTTCACAGAGTAATTACTAGCTAAAAATATTAAACCACTAATCCACAAAGTCAAAACAATTAATATTCCACTTATTCTGTCATAATAAAAAAATTCAGTAATACAATCGCCTCACACCTCTACATTTAAAAACTTTAAACATACAAAACAAGATACTATTATTCATCAAAAACGAACTTCCCAAACTAACCTACCCAAAAGAGCAAACAAACCAACCATTCTAAATAACAAACCTATAATTTATATAATCTTAGTGATCTAACGTAATCATTACCATGCACACGAATAAGACTTACTAGTAAAGATAAACCCAAACTTGCCTCACACACCCCAAAAACCACAATAACCATTATAATTCTATAATCACTCCTATACAACCCTCAAGTTATTAAAAAAGAAAAAATAATTCCCAACATCATAACTTCAAAACTCAATAAAATGTTCAAGATATGTTTTCACTGAAACAATAACACAAAAAATCCCCTTACATAAATAAATATACCTAACAACAATTCTCCTCTCATAATCATAACTAGTTATAATAGTTTAAATTAAAACATTGGTCTTGTAAACCAAAATTGGATAACAATCTTTATAACTTTATTTTTACCTAATGTATTAAGAAGAAACAATAATATTTCCCTAATAGAAGCTTAAATTCTATGCACTGATCTGCCACCTTAATAATATATTTTATTTAACCTATATTAAACCTTTTGTTTGGAAAACAAATATACTAATTATACTAATAAAATATATATTCATATTTAAACATTTTTACATTATCTGGTGTGTATATAATACACATCATTAAATTTAAACAAGTTTATTAGACATACCTCGAAATATCCCATTTTTATATTCCCTAATTCTACTGCGCGCGTGTATATAATACACTCTAAACATTTATCTAGCAAAGTACCAAGAAGTCTAGATGATCTGCGTTACCCATTGTTTATAACCTTATTCCTACTCATCTACACATCCACTCCCACCCTCACTTTCACAATCAATACCTACTCATCTACACATCCACTCCCACCCTCACTTTCACAATCAATACTTACATATTATACATACTCTCGTCCTTTTTCCAGATTCTAATCCTCTTCCTTCGTTATTTTAATGGCCCTCTATATCCCCCTTTTTTTTTACAAAACTATAAAAAACACTGATAAAACACCCGGGATATTTACTAATAATCAAATTTTAACAAAATTTTAAAATTTACCTTTTTATAATTGAAAAACCCTAACAAACCATAAAGGTATTATACTTTATAATAGAAGATATGATTTGCAATCATAAAGAAAGAATTTACATCTTTAATGCCATTTATATAAAAAGTTAGTTAATAAATAACATAAAATTGTCAATTTTAAATTACTATTTATAATAGTACTTTTTGCATGCCACAATTGTCGCCCATTAATTGATTATTTTTATTCACAATATTTTGATCCATTATAATTATTAACACATCTATTATATGATGAAATAACAGAAACACCTATTCCATTAATAAATCATCAAAAACAAATATAAGAGTTAGCTATAAATGATAACATGATAGTAGACATCTTTTCTTCATTCGACGATCGTAACTCAACTTTATTTTCAATACATATAATAACCTGACTATTATCTTTATGGTCTTTATTCTTTATTAACTCATCTTATTGAATCAACTCATCAAATTTATCAAATATTATAAGATTACCTAAACAAGCAATCAATATCCAAACTACACGTTCATATAGAATAAACCTGGGGGGATTTAGGTTGCTAGTATCTTCATTATTTATCACAATTATTAACTTCAATATACTAGGACTTATACCTTACGTATTCAGAACTACTAGACATTTAGCCATAACCTTCACCTTATCCCTACCGCTATGGTTCTCCCTAATTATTTCTTCTTATATTAATAACCCTTATTCAAGTCTAGCTTTCATATTACCAATAGGAACCCCATCATTTCTTATTCCATTCCTACCTATTATTGAATCACTAAGAATTTTAGTGCGACCAATCACACTATCAATTCGACTAGCCGCTAATATTAGTGCAGGACATATTATTTTAACCTTAATTGGGGATTACCTCATAATTTCTATACTATCTAACAGTTTAGCAGTATCATTAGTTGTTATACTTATCCAAATTGGTTATTTCATTTTCGAGATTGGTATTGGGATTATTCAGGGTTATATTTTCTCTTTACTAATTACATTATACACCGATGACCACCAATAAACACATTTTATAATCTAAAATTTATATAATATATATCTCAGTAAAGTAAACCTTATTTATCTATAAATCCACAATTTATCATTTTTCACTTAAACTAACTTCACATTTACAAAGTAAGATTTATATCTTATAAAATAATCCTAAATTATTCACATATTTCTGCCAACTTTGTTAGTATACACAACTTAATTAATATTGAACACAATAACCTATGTGCCTACTAACTTTTTATTCTCTAACCCTTTTATATATATATTATATTTATATTATTGAAATATATATATATATATATATGCATGTATGTATGTAGGTATATGTATGTAT